CATCCAGGAACTTGTTCGGAAATACCGTAATGAAAGGAACATAGGAGTTTGTCGCTAGGTATTTGACCAAATAGGATCGTCCAGTTCCTATAGAACCTATCACTAAAATACCCCTAGAAGGGGATAGGGCTAAGCGGAGCGAAAAGGGTTTTCCATGAGATGGGAAATGAGAACTATTAGCCCCACACGAGGTTTGTGAATAAGTGATTGTCTGATAATGAGCAAGGAATATCCGTCTTTCTGCTAAACAGGATCTATTGAACTCATAATTCATTAGATACTTTTTATGAATGTCAACTAAGTATCGTAAGTAAATGGATCCCGGTTGTTCAATCATTTGATAACCAGAGTCATTCTTTGATAAACGATCACTATGAGTCAGACTCAATAGAATTTGATCAATCCTTTTTTCCGTCGTTAAGGTGGAGAACTGAACCAAGAATTCTCTTTCTTCATCATCAATCGAATCACTGTTCGCGACCCAGGATTCTATTTTATCATCAATCCAATCACCGTTCACGTTTTTTCTTTTTCTTATCAATGAATAGATCTCTTTACTTGTACGACTTAGATGTCTCGTATTTCTCGAAAAAGTGATTCGATTGATGGGATTTGGTATGATACTGATGAGATCGATGAGATTGATATTCAAATATTTCTTCTTAGAACGTATTGATTTGACCCCATAAGCGGGACCACCACCCAATAGCATGTTGCCGCCAGAAGCAGAATCCCGTATTTCTTCCAGAGAATCTCCTAATTGTTCCAGAGCAACTAGAAAGAGATTCTTTAACCAGAAAGAATTCAGTTCAGATGTAGGATACCTATCCAGAAGTTTTCGCAACTCAATCATGTATGATGGAATCATCAAAGATTTGATCTTTTCTAACTCTGTCTGTAACTCACTAGAGGCTCGGAAAACAAAGAGAAGATGTGTACGAACGAGATATCCAGCAACAAGAAGAAGGAAAAGAATTGAATAGAGGAACTCCCAAGCATTTGGTGATCTCAGATGTGTCCATATCAATGGAATGGGTGACTCATTATTTCGATGAATCATTTCTTCGGACAGAAGAAGATTCTGTAAACACTTACTCGAACTCTCACTTATCAGATTCCGTTGTGGAAGAATCGACCACCACTTTTTCTGAGGAATTGGCCATGATATATCTGATCCATGCATAATATCATGAAAAACGGACACAAAATTTTGACTGCCACTTAGGGAATATTGAAAGGGAATATTCAATATCAAATAAATATTGTTTTTTAAGGTGAAATAAAGATATTTACACCCCGTCCAAGTAAGGAACCATGGCATATAGGTTTGGAACAAATTCAATTTTGAGAGATTTGAAAAAGCACTATCTCGTTGAAGGGTTCTACCTACTTCCCCCTTCTCAACGTTTTTCTTTAGACATAGACTCAGTTCTTTCCTCTTTCCGGACGGCACATATTTCTCAAAACATGGAGTGTGAATCAAACCCATGTTTGAATTGAAACGGAGATAGTGATGCAAGTTTTTCCCTTCTGAATCAGATAGATTCATATCTGAAAGAAGCTGACAATAAGTTCTTTCAAAATTGACTATTTGTTCCTCTATTACAGGTGTTCCCGAAATGTCTGCAATCGAGTAAATAGGAACGGATGGATCAGATCGAATTGAAAAATGGAAAGATTTGTACAAGTTATACGTTTTGTTACCACTTTGTGAAACATTGTTAGGTATGAATATGCCAGATACCTGTGACTCAATTGGTGAAATAGTCTCTCTCTCTCCCAAAACATGTTTTTTTTTACCGAAACACAAAGAAAATTTTTTGTTGCGAATGCACAAGATATTGGGGAATTGTGCATATGTAAAATCATAATTATGGATACGGGTCTTTTCCCCATAAAAATGGAATCCTTTGTTACAATAGAACCAGAAGCAATGGGGATGATTCAAGAATTGAAGTCTGTTTGCTCTATAAAAAGAAGATATCAACGAACTTTTCTGAGGATTCAACCAATTGTTTCGATCGTGGGATATCATTGAGAAATAGGAATCCGTGTTCTCAAAGGATTTCTTGCTATTTTTTCTAGTACGGAATGAGTCAATCATGCACTTTTGTATCTTGTTGAACAAAAAAGGTAATATTGTTCCTGTATTGATTAAAAATTTCGATCTTTGGGAAGTATCATGATCATACAATAAGAAGGGTTTCAATTTATTCAAATAAACGATTTGAACACCTATTGATTCTAACAACTGATTGCCGGGTTGATCATTCAGACCTTTCAATTCATAGATGTGGATTTCGGCCCTATGAATGGAGATATTCCCGAGACTCACAACGAAAAAAGGAAGTGACTTAGATAAAAAGAGAAGCGACTTGGACAAAAGGAGAAGTGACTTGGACAAAAAGAAACGAAGTGACTTGGACAAATCTTGTTTGTCGATAACCTCGGACCAATCAATCGAATATTGATTAATACGTAATCGATCGAACATTACTTGAAAACGGTGTTTCTGCTCAGAAACGAAATGCTCCAAATGTTCCTGGACATTCTTGCTTCCATTGGAACATTTGTATCTATATACATTAGGATCCAGATTCGTGGATCTCTCGGTTCGAGAAATAAGAGGATCGAACCACTTCTTCTTAATCTTTTTCAAATTGGATAAATGTTGGTTGATCTTATCTATTATTATAGTTAGATGATTCAGAATATCATTTCCTATTGGGTGCTTTTGAATTCCTATGGGATGCTTTTGAATTCCATATGCGAAGTTGCAATCGGGTCGATTCATTAAAAAGAATCGATTCAATACATTTCTTATGTACCCATAGGTACTATATTGGATTTGAATCTGATTTCGGATCAATCTATATTGATGGATCGCCTCCATTATGTTGTTGTGAGCAAATACCGCTATTTTTGGTTTTGGATCTTCCAAATCATTCCCGCAGGAGATCCGGACCGATTTTTTTTTTATCTTTCGATAAAAAGATTCATTCTCTTCATAAAAAATAGAAAGTAGAACCAATAAAAATAAATCATAAAAAATAGAAAGTAGAACCAATAAAAATAAATCATAAAAAATAGAAGATAGAACCAATAAAAATAAATCATAAAAAATGGAAGGTAGAACCAATAAAGATTTCTTTTTCGATTCATCCCCGGAGTTGAATACCTCATTCAACAATTTTCCGTAGGAATCAATAGACAAGCCAAATTCCTTATTATGATAGGCTAAACCCGGCTCGGTTATTGATAGAGTGAATAGATCTGCCATTTCTTGAAATGTCTCTTCTAATTCAAACTCGTGGTGCAACCTGTATCCCCCCTTGTTCCGATCATGGAATAGATGAAATAAATCAAAAAATGCATTTTCGTTCAAGAATGAAATCTTATTGGAACTGTCCATATCCGGTTCATCCTTCGGAACCATATCCCATCCCGGATCTGCTGCAATCGAATGAACTGAGGAGGTATTTTGTAAATACGTAATTATCTTGAATATATCAACTATTTCTTTATTTTCCGATCGCCTCGAAGGGACAAAAGAAACACCTTGTTGTTTCTTCAACAATTTCTGATCTATAGTCGACCTCTCGGTAGGATTCAAACCCAGATGAAGTTCTGACCATCTATCAGAGAAAAAAGAACGAATTGATCTTGTAGGATTCCCAAGAAATTCTTCTATTTCTTCTGGAAGCAGATGATTATTCATCTGCTTCTCACGTTCCGGGAATAGCCGAGCCATTGAGGAATATCCGGAAAGGTATTTTGAGAATCGATCTGATTTTATCTCTGTTCGTTCCGTTTGAAGAAAGGAAGTATCTAAAAGAATTGATCTTTTTTTTAGTTGCTGAATCTCCGTTTGATTGATCAATGTGTGATATTCCGAACCCTCATTACTAATGGAATTGAAAGGATCTATGGATTGATCAGAAAATCCTTTCGATTGGCTAGAATCCGTTACTTGAAAGAAAATGGATCTTATGGAATCATATTGAATATTTGACGATACATTCCGTACCTTGCTAAAAACCCGATTCCTGTTTACCAACCACGCATTGTCTAACCAAATCAAATTCTCTCTCGAGACGTTCCTCAAAAAATCCGATTTGTGCCGATTCTTCCCCCCAATAACGAAGAGATCTTGGCGGAATTGCCACATATGAAATTGAGCGCAATTTTTCAAAAAAATACCCCCCTTGTTTCTCGAGAGGAGATGGGAAACATGTTCAATCTCGTTTGATTGAATAGTCGCCTCAGCTCCTTGTTGTTTGAAGAAACCCCCCTCATCAATTGGTCTTTTTTCACGAAAAGCAGACATGAGATAACAAATCAAATGTTTCACTAAAATTTCGAATAGCTGTCCCGAATTCAAGTTGATTATGTTTCGCTTCTTACTCGGAGAAAGGCGGTCAAATAATTTCCAATCATGGTCCTTGCGGATCGGATCATTCGTATAGGATACAAAAAAAAACTCCAGATATTTGATATCTTTCTCTTTGAATGAGATCTCAATTCCAGCTGCAATTTCATTCGATATCTTACAGCTGGAATTCCTCTTTTTTACGATCGCATTCCTCCATCGCTGCGAACCCCAGTTAGATTCAGACATGATACACTTTTTAGTTATTGGAAGAACCCAAGTACTTTCTTTCGGATCCATGAAACAACTCTCATAGATATTTTTCCCTTTTGGAAGATACAGGAGCGAAACAATCAACCTATTGAGATTGGAAGACCAAAAGGATTCTTTCAATGTATAATTGGGGGGTCCAATGGAACGCAGAGGTTTAGGAAGAAGCCCCATCAAATAGATATTTTTTCTTTCGACCCTATTTCGATTGTATATAAGGACCGCTACTACAAGTACAAGCAGTACTACACCTTTGATCATGCAATGTCGACGAATTGAACCCTGTGAATCACGTGAAATTAGGACACTCCAAATTCGGGAATCAAAAAGTTTCATAAAGCGCTCTTGGTGGAAAAAAAAG